CGTAGAGAGGACGAAGGGTAAGTCGTCGGGCTCATGCCCCGAAGAAGCGGGTTCGACTCCCGCCTCTACAGCTTTGGGTTAAAGGAAAGGGAGAGGGGGGGAAAACTAAGATGGATTAAATTGGACGGGAAGTTCGAAAGAGCGAAGAAGAAGCTTTAAACTCGTGTTTCAATGCGGAGACGCAATGAAGAGAACTGAAAAATGAATCATCTTAGTATCAGAGTGGGGCAGAGAAATCAAACGAGATTCCGTAAGTAGCAGGGAGCGAAAGCGGAGGAGTTCCAGAGAGTGAGTAAATAATGGAAGAAAGGAGTGCACATCTCTAAGACTAAATGTTAATCCATACTGAAAGCGCGAGTACTGTAAAGGAAAGTTGAAAGAGACTGAAAAAGATCTAGAATCCTGTCTTTTAAAGCAGCTGTAAAACAGTGTACCTTTTGTATAATGGGTTTATGAGATATCGTTTGGCAAATTTAAGTAAAGAGGATAGAATGTAGGTGAAGAGAAGTCGAGAAGGCTCTTTAGTCAAATTTCCCGAAACCAAGTGATCTAACCATGGGCAGTTTAATGAACGAATCGGTGGTTGTAGCAAAAACCTCGAATGACCTGTGGTTAGGGGGGAAAGACCAATCGGACTTGGAGATAGCTGGTTTTCTGCGAAAGCTATTGGAGTAGTGCGTTTACATAGGGGCTAGGATGACGCCTTATTAAAATTTTAGGGTAAAGACTTATCGCTTTAAGGGGGATAGACTTTAAAGATAAAATTCGAAGTAAACAGACAGACAAGGGGCAAATAGGTTCGTTGTTAAAGGGGGGGAGCCCAAATTAGAAGTTAAAGTCAAAGATTCAATAATTAAGTGTAAAAGGAGTATGGGATTTAGACAATGAAGAGGTAGGCTTGGAACCAGCCATCTTTGAAAGAATGCGTAGTAGTTCATTCAAGAACTCTTTTTCCCCAAAAATTATGGTGGCTAAAAATTGAACTGAAACTCTAGGGGCAGTAAGAAGTTTGCTTGGTAGTAGAACAGACTGTTGGGCGGTGGTGAGAACCCAAGAATCAGAAGCGAAAATGTGAACATGAGTAAAAAAATTGTTGCTTCATCTCCCCTGGTTTCCAAGCCAAAAGTATCTGAGCGAAGAGGTTTGGGTGAAACAGTCTCTAAGGAGGGTGCCGATGGGGGATAGTAATAAACGCACAATGTGCCAGGAAATAATTAAAACAAAAGATTACTGTCGCAAACTAACACAAGTGGGAGATAGTGAGGGGGAAAGTTTTTTTAAGGAACTCGGCCAGTTATAAGCTTTCATTAGAAGTTAAAACACAAGGCCTCGACTGTTTACCAAAAACATAGCTCTTTGCTAATATGAAGGTAGAAGTATGAAGGGTGAGACCTGCCCAATGGTTGTATCTTAAAGGGTTAGTAGAGCTAGCTTAATAAAGACAATTTAATGGCCGCGGTAACACTAACCGTGAAAATGTAGCGTAATCAATAGTCAATTAATTGTTGGCCGGTATGAATGGTGTCACGAGGGTCTCACTGTCTTAAGAAAATCTCCAGTGAAATTGAATTTGTAGTGAAGATGCTACATCCAAATTGTTAGACAAGAAGTCCCCATGGAACTTTACTGGAAACTTATGTAGCTGACTTAAATAGTTTTAAAATGTGGTGCGGATTAACTAGGGTTAAAAAGCTCACTTTTTTATTTGAAGAAAGGCAACTCAAAAACTTATGTCTTTGGGATTGGATAAGTGGGACAGTTTGGTTGGGGCGATCGCCTTTAAAAAAGTAACGAAGGCGGGCTTAAGACATATATTTAGTTATGTCTGACCGCCAGGGGGAAACCTAGAGCAGACACTTATCTTTGGATGGTGGGTTAAAGTGACCCGTTAATTTAGGGCGAAATAGTTAACGATAAACAAATAAAAGTTACCCTGGGGATAACAGCGTAATAACGTCAGAGAGTTTTTATCGACGATGATGTTTGCGACCTCGATGTTGAATTGTGGCATCCTGGGGTGCAGTCGCTCCCAAGGGTTGGTCTGTTCGTCCATTAAAGCCGTACATGATTTGAGTTAAAAGCGTCGTAAGACAGCTTGGTTTCTATCTACAATTTGAAAAAACATTAATATAACTCTTTTCTAGTACGAAAGGATCGAAAAATTAGTGGTTCTCTTATTTTTATAAGTTACAATCAATGGATTAACTCGGATACTTTTTGAGGAGGGTTTTTGGTTAATTGCTGATTGCTTCTAAAGTATGAAAATTATATTAAGTTGTTTAAAGTCTGGAAAATTAGGGGTTGGCTCGATCGGTTTAAAAAAGTATGGGGCAGAGATATCTGGTCACCTAGCTTATCAGAATTATGGGAGATAGAGGTCTAGGGTGTATATTTGTATTTTGTTTCTTTTAGTGGTGGGCGCCCTGGTAGCCGGTGTTGGAGGAAGAAAATTAGGAGAAAAGGGGGCCGGAATTTTAACTTCAAGCTGTTTGATTATAAGTTTATCTTGGTCTGTTTTGGTATTTTATGAAATAATTTTAAGTTTTTCTACGACACATATAAAATTATGAAGGTGATTAGATTCGGATCTATTGACTGTTTATTTTGGTCTACAATTTGATAGTTTGGTTGCGATCATGTTGCTTGTTATTACAACAATCTCTACTTTAGTTCATATCTTTTCTACGGCATATATGCTTGGGGACCCACATATTCCTCGCTTTATGTCCTATTTGTCTTTCTTTACGTTTTTGATGGTTGTATTGGTCAGCAGTGACAATTACTTACAATTGTTTATCGGTTGGGAGGGGGTTGGTTTATGTTCTTATCTTTTAATAAATTTTTGATTAACGAGAGTTGAAGCAAATAAAGCGGCCATAAAAGCTATGTTAGTTAATCGAGTGGGAGATATGGGGTTGATTTTGGCTATGTTTGGTCTTTTGGATCGTTTTGGGTCTTTAGAGTTTTCTTCTCTTTTTAATATGGTTGTTGTTTCTGCTCATTCTAGTGATATTACTTTAATTTGTTTGCTATTGTTTATAGGGGCGGTTGGAAAGTCTGCACAGTTGGGGTTACATACTTGATTGCCGGATGCTATGGAGGGTAAATGTTGGGCCATTTTGTTTAAGTAATTAATTAGAATTTTTAAGTCACTGTATGCAGGGAGGGCTTTGAGTAATAGAAAGGTTCAGACTTAAATATGGGAAGTTTATCCGCAGGTAACAAAATTTGAGGTTAGTAATTAGATTTAATAGATTGGTTTATTAAGTTTAAGAGTTTTGATCGAAATTATTAAATGTCTTGATTATTGGAACCTCCGAGACTTTTTGTGATTTTATTTTATAAATTAAAGTGTTCGTGGAAATAATTCATTTACTTTTTAAAATATTAATGGTCGTAGTTCCATTGCTTATCACAGTAGCTTATTTAACTTTAGCCGAACGAAAGGTTTTAGGATATATGCAGGCTAGAAAAGGGCCAAATGTAGTGGGGGTTAGTGGGTTGGCTCAGCCTTTTGCAGATGGCCTAAAGCTATTTACCAAAGAGATGGTGGTCCCGCATCAAACTAATTTGTTTATTTATATAGTGGCGCCGGTACTCTCCTTTACCTTGGCTTTAATTGTTTGGGGGGTTGTGCCTTATGAGAGAGGGGTTTTAATAAGTGATTTAAAAATAGGGGTTTTGTATATCTTGGCTGTTTCTTCGATAAGTGTCTATGCGATATTAATGTCTGGGTGGGCGAGTAATTCTAAATATGCTTTTTTGGGGGCGATTCGGGCAGCTGCTCAAATGATTAGTTATGAAGTTTCGATTGGGCTGATCATCATTTCGGTTCTATTGTGTGTTGGCTCTTTGAGTGTTACTGAAATTGTTTTAGCGCAAAATAGTGGTATTTGGTTTTTTTTTCCGTTATTTCCTGTTACAATAATGTTTTTTGTTTCAGCTTTGGCGGAGACAAATCGAGCTCCCTTTGATTTAACAGAAGGAGAGTCGGAGCTAGTGTCGGGGTATAACGTAGAGTACGCTTCGATGTCTTTTGCTCTATTTTTTCTTGCCGAATATGCTCATATTATATTAATGAGTTGTTTAACAATTATCTTTTTTGGGGGGGGGTGACTTTCTCCGGTAAAATATTTAAAAGGTGGGGCCGGGTGGTTTGGTCTAAAAGTTGTTTTAATAATTTTCCTTTTTATTTGGGTAAGGGCCTCCTTTCCTCGTATTCGATACGATCAGCTTATGTCTTTGTTATGAAAGGCGTATTTACCTTTAAGTTTGGGGGCGGTGACTTTTGTGGCTAGTGTTCTTTTTGGGTTAAATGGTCCGCCTCCGATCTAAGACATTTTGAAATTTGTTGTTTGAGATATTTAAGTATGGGGATTAATTTCTAGGTGAATTTGTCTAGTTTGGGAGTTTAATTCTGGGGGGGTTTTCCTATGCCATTGCGCAAACAGAATCCGCTTTTATCCCCGGTGAATGGTGTTTTGGTGGATTTACCGTCTCCTTCAAATATAAGCTATTTGTGAAACTTTGGCTCTTTGTTAGGATTATGTTTAGTTATGCAAATCGTAACGGGGTGCTTTTTGTCCATGCATTATTGCGCAGAGGTCGGTTTGGCTTTTGCATCGGTGGGACATATTATGCGTGATGTCAACTATGGGTTTTTATTAAGATATTTTCATGCTAATGGGGCTTCTCTGTTTTTTTTGTGTCTTTATTTTCATATTGGGAGAAGTTTGTATTATGGGGGTTATTTGAAAGCTCCGGTTTGGCGAGTTGGCATCGTAATCTTTATTTTGACGATGGCTACGGCTTTTTTGGGCTATGTGCTACCTTGAGGCCAAATGTCTTTCTGGGGGGCGACGGTTATTACAAATTTATTGTCCGCTCTCCCTTATGTGGGGACAGATGTTGTGCAATGAGTTTGGGGGGGTTTTAGTGTTTCTGGGGCTACGCTCACTAGATTTTTTAGTCTGCACTTTATCTTTCCCTTTATCTTAGCAATTTTAGTCGGGGTTCATTTAGTATTTTTACATGTAGAGGGGTCAAATAGTCCTGTGGGGTCTAAGTCCCCTGTGGACGATGTCGTTTTTCATGTTTATTATACATCTAAGGATTGATATGGAATGGTGGTTACGCTTATGTTATTGAGTATTATTGTGTATTTAGCGCCTAATTTATTGGGCGATCCAGAAAATTTTATTCAGGCCAACTCATTGGTGACTCCAGTGCACATTCAGCCTGAGTGATATTTTTTATTTGCTTATGCAATTTTGCGCTCAATACCGAATAAGTTCGGGGGAGTTGTGTCCATGTTCTTTAGTATATTAATTTTATTTTTCTTTCCATTACTTCACCGGAGTTGATTAAGAGGGCTGCCCTTTCGTCCATTTGGACGTATGGCCTTTTGATCCTTTGTCGTGAATTTTGTTCTTCTCACCTGAATCGGGTCTTTAGTTGTAGAAGAGCCTTTTATAATGATAGGGCAGCTGGTGTCGCTGTACTATTTTTTCTATTTTCTTATATTAATCCCTTTGTTGGGGGAAGTAGAAAATAAGCTTTTATTTAAACAAAAAACATAAGTCATGGGGATCTTTGATGGTGTGTCTTTGTATACAATTGGTGAGTGGGGGGTGACTATTTTAATTGGCGGTTTCTTTGCTTATAAAACTTATCGCTATATGCGGTGTGGTGCCAGGCTCATAGAGCAAATTGAACGTGCTTCTGGGTCGGCACCTGGTCCCGAGCCTGGTCCAGGGGATCCAACACCTTGTCTCAAGTCAGAGCGTGATGATAAGGAGGAGCCATGTCAAGCGGAGGACTTTGAAGAACTGTATTTAGCGTTAATGGAGATTTTATTTGAAGCGTTTAATCTGTTTTAATAAATAAGTAAAGACCGGTGTTATTAAATCAAGAGCCCTTGCTACTAAGCCTATTTATATTAGTTTTGGTGCTTATAAGTATAAATAATTTTATTTTAAAATTATCGATTTTAATATTATTAATTATAAGTGAGGGGGGGGGCCTTTCTTTTTTATTTGAATTATCTGTGGGGGGGTTGTTGATTGAAAATGGTTGAACTGGAACCACTAAATTAATTATTATTTTAGGTTCTATTGCTGTTTTATTGGTGGTGGACATGGAGAGGCTAATTTTTCCAAAATTCTTTGGGGCGCGAGTTTATGAAACTTTTTTTCAAACGAATGCGCATTTGCCTCTCTTAAACCTAATGGTGGCATTAGGAAGTCTTTGTTTAGTTTCTTCAAGTAATTGACTTTCTGTTTATTTAGCGATTGAATTGTCCACTCTTTCCCTTTTTATTTTAGTCGCTCAAAAGGGTGGGTCTGGGCAAAGTGCCGAAGCTGGTTTGAAATATTTTGTATTAGGGGCACTTTCATCTGGTCTATTTTTATTTGGGTGTGCTTTATTGTGTGGGTTTACGGGAGGAACTCATATTTCATATATAAATTTAGCATTAAATCCGGGGTTAGACTTTTCTGAGCTTCGAGTCCCTATCGGTAGTTTGTTAATCGTGGTGTCCCTTTTATTTAAGTTATCCGTTGCTCCCTTTCATATGTGGGCGCCGGATGTTTATGATGGAGCTCCGACAACGACGACGGCTTTATTGGCCACGGTCCCTAAAGTTGGCTACTTTTCAATTTTGGTTTCAATTGGGTCGGCGGTTAATATTTTATTAGTTGGGGCTCTTTTTTCGATGCTTGTGGGAGCTGTTGGTGCTTTAAACCAAACCAAAGTTAAACGGCTGTTAGCCTATAGTGGGGTGGGGCATATGGGATTTGTGCTTTGGGGAATAGAGGTAGGGTCATTTGAGAGTATTCAAGCTAGTTTAATATATGTGGTTTTATATGTAGTAATGTCTATTTGTGTTTTTGCCATAATATTAGCTTTAGGCACCGCAAAAAGTCTGATTGCAGAGTTTAGTGGGCTTTCCAGGAGATTGTCTGTTTTAGCTTTAACTTTGGCTTTGACTTTTCTTTCGATAGCTGGGATTCCTCCTTTAGTGGGGTTTTGGGGTAAATGGTTGGTTTTATTGTCTGGGGTGGTATATCAATATTATTTAGTCTTTCTTTTGGCTGTGATGTGTTCCGTTGTGGCTGGTGTTTATTATGTTAGAATAGTCAAAATTATTTACTTTCAAGCTAGTTTTTCTCTTTTGATTAGCTCAAAGATGCTAAGAAAGGAGAACTGAATAAATTTAAGAAAGGCTTTGTTAATTGGTGCTGGTTTGTATGTTATTGGATTTACAATGTTCTCTCCAAATCTATGGTTGCAATTAGCTCATTGGGCTGTGGGGGGGTTATTTTAAAATAATTAAATCTGCTTGGGGCGGTCTTTTATATACTAGCATTTGGAGTTGTTGGTTCTGGAATTATGGTGATATCAGCGCTCAATCCTATCCATTCGATTTTTTGGTTAATTGTTGTTTTTATTGGCTCTGCGGTTTTTTTTCTTTGATTGGGGATAGCCTTTGTTGCTTTAATGTTTTTGATAATCTATGTGGGGGCGATTGCTATTTTATTTTTGTTTGTAATTATGTTATTGAATTTAACAGACTTTCCCCCCGCTTTTCGATTGGGAGGGGAGGCAGACATGACAAATTACATTCCTATTGGGTTGGTTATTGGAACATTTTTTTTTTCAGAAGTTGCTTCTAGTTGATTAATCATAGGCGGCCCCTATACCCCCCGGGCTTTTTTGGGGGCTGAAATAGGAAGAGCTTGAGATTTGGCTATTCCTTGGTTTTTAATGAAGTATCAAAATATGGAGGCGCTCGGGCGAATTTTGTATATAGCTTGTTATTATTTATTTATTTTAGCTAGTTTTATACTTTTAGTGGCCATGGTGGGGGCCATAGTGTTAACTCAAGAAATTGGGTTAGAAGTAGGACCCATGGTCAAAAGACAAGATATTTTTTTTCAAACTAGTCGGTAAGAGTTTTATCTAAAGACTTAACCGGGCTTTGTTTTGGGGGTTGATTTTAAATATTAATGAGTGGTGCTTATTTCGATCAATTTAAAATAGTGGCTTTGATTGCCTTGACTAATTCATCAATGATGATGATCTTAGTAGTGGTTGTGGTTTTATTACTATTCAAGGGGGTTCAATTAATCCCTAAAAGGTGGCAGTCTTTGATTGAGTTAATCTATGAGCATTTTCATGGTGTCGTGAAAGATAATTTAGGATCTGAGGGGCTAAGGTATTTTCCCTTAATTGTTTCTCTCTTTTTTTTTATAGTGCTTTTGAATGTGTTGGGCTTATTCCCTTATGTTTTTACTCCAACCGTTCATATTGTAGTCACATTGGGTTTATCCTTTTCAATAATCATAGGTGTGACTCTAGCTGGTTTTTGGAGATTTAAGGGAGATTTTTTTAGTGTTTTTATGCCAAGTGGCGCTCCCTTGGGTTTAGCCCCTCTTTTGGTAATAATAGAAACAATAAGTTTTATCTCCAGGGCCATTTCATTAGGAGTCCGTTTGGCGGCTAATTTATCGGCGGGCCATTTATTATTTGCTATTTTAGCCGGGTTTGGGTTTAATATGTTAGTTGCAAGTGGGTTTGCGGGGGTTTTACCCTTATTAATAATGGTTTTTATAACACTATTAGAAGTAGCCGTTGCAGTAATTCAGGCTTATGTTTTTTGTTTATTGGCCACAATTTATTTGGCGGATACAATTGTATTACATTAGTTGTAAAAAGGGCCGGAGTTGTTTTCTGGCTTAAAATTCAAGAAGTATTGTAGTTAAGAGGGCGCAGGGTTTTACTGCGGGGGAAGATGGTCTGGTTTATAAAATATTTTATAAGATATTTCATAAAAAGATTTTGTAAAATAAATAAGAAGAAGTGTATAGTGTTTGGTTTAAATAATGGGCTAAGTCTAGTTTTTTTTTTGCTTTTTATGGGGGGAATTAATGTGATGAAGGTTTCGAGAGAGGATAGTGTAAAATTAAAAAAAGTGGCGCTAGAGTGATCTTTGGCGATTTTAATTAGTGTTTTGGTTTTGTGGGGAGCTTTTGATTTAGAGGGGCAATTTCAAATTATAAACCGAATAGAATGGATCATTTCTCCGGCCTTAAATTTTCAATGGGGTCCGGGGGTTTTTGCTTTAGATGGGGTTTCTTTGTTTTTTTTTGTTTTAACTGCGCTATTGATACCCATTTGTATTTTAATAAGTTGAAAGTCCATTAAGCACCTATTTAAAGAATTTTTGTTGTGTCTATTGTTTTTAGAAGCTTTATTAGTTGGAGTGTTTTTAGTGCTTGACCTACTTCTATTCTATCTTTTATTTGAGGGCATATTGATCCCTATGTTCCTTTTGATTGGTGTTTGAGGCTCCAGAGAAGAAAAGGTACGTGCTTCTTATTATTTTTTTTTTTATACTTTCGCGGGGTCGGTGTTTATGCTTTTGGGCCTTTTTCAAATATATAGTGTTACAGGAACAACTGATTATCAGATATTATTAAATATAAAATTACCTGTTACTACTCAAAAATGAGTGTTGGCTGGGGTTTTTCTTAGTTTAGCGGTTAAAATTCCTCAAATACCATTTCATATTTGATTGCCCCAAGCGCATGTGGAGGCCCCTGTTTCTGGTTCGGTAATATTGGCGGGGATATTATTAAAGTTAGGCGGCTATGGGTTTTTAAGATTTTCTTGGCCGATTTTGCCCGCAGCCTCCGAGTATTTTGCCCCCCTAATTATTATGTTGGGTGTGGTGGCTATTATTTATGGGGGTTTGCTGACCTGTCGGCAAGTGGACTTTAAACGGCTTATTGCTTATTCTTCGGTGGCACACATGGGGCTGGTCCCTTTAGGTTTATTTACTCATACAATTGAGGGGTTGGTGGCGGCCGTTTTTATGATGTTGGCGCATGGTTTTGTTAGTTCGGCCCTTTTTATTGCGATTACTTATTTATATGAACGTCATCACACTCGTCTTATTAAGTATTATCGTGGGGTGACTCTTACAATGCCTGTTTTTGTTTGTATAATGATGGTTTTATCATTAAGTAACATGGGGATTCCTTTAAGCTGTAATTTTGTTGGAGAGTTTTTTTCGTTGTTAGCTGCTGTTGAATATAATTTTGGGCTTGGGGTGTTAGCCACTTCGGGTATGGTTTGGTCCGCGGCGTATTCTCTCTATTTATATAATCGAATTAGTTTTGGGGCGGCCTCTAATTACCTCCTTTTTATTAGAGACTTAAACAGGTGTGAGTTATTGGCTATCTTCCCTTTGCTAATAGCCATTTTTCTTTTTGGAATATTTCCTTTTATAATTATAGACCCTGTAAAGAATGGGGTAATCTTTAGTCCGGGGGGGGGTTAGTATATTTATTAAGCTTAAAATTAGCCCTGGTTTGGTTATTTGAGATTCGAAAGTCCTTTGGTTTTGGGGAAGAGAAAAAAACAAGTGACCTCCTTGATACATGCTAGTATCTAATGAATAGTTTTCAGACTCAGCTGGATGAAAGGATCTGCTTTTATTCAGGTGTGACTGGGCCTATGATAGTGTGCGAACAGGTGAGGGAACCCGGAGGCCAAGTTTGGCTGGGCCGGAGTCGTATTAGGTAGAAGGGGGTGTAATGGACCACCTTGCCTATGATGCGGAGCTTTAGTTTGGAGCCACATTTTCACTGAGACAAGGGGAAAGCTCAAATGGGGAATTGGCCCCGGAGGCAGCAGTAAAGAATTTTGTGCAATATATGAAGGTAAGACACAGAGAGGGCACCTTACCTAGTCCGTCAAATTAAGTGCCAGCAGACGCGGTGAGACTTAAGGGCTAGTTTTGTGGGCAAAAGCGTAAAGGGTGTGATAGGCCGTTTTAATTAAAAAGGGTTTTATAATTTAAGAAGGTAAATGGAATTTTTTTGTAGCGGTGGAATGTGTAAATAGAAAAAAGAACTTTAGACGTGAAGACTATTTATTTTTGAGATTATGGTGTGATGGCTAAAACACGAGAGTATGGGGAGCAAACAGGATTAGGGACCCTGGTAGTCTATACTGTAAATAATGAAAAAGATGTGAAGCAATCCTAAAAAGTCAGAAATTTTCCGCTTGAGTAGTACGACCGCAAGGTTAAAATTCAAAAAACTTGGCTGTTCACTGTTTTAATTAGAGGAGCGTGTCGTTTAATTCGATAGTCCGCGAGAGACCTTACCCAAACTTGAATCCCTCATTGACAGGTATTGCATGGCCGTCGTCAATTTGTGTATTAAACATAAAACAGATTTAACCCAGTGGTTTGTCACTTGGATGAAGTCAGGCCTTATTGTCCTAATGTTTGGGGATTAGATGCGCTACATTTTTTTATACAATAGGAAACTTTGAGTGTGAAACCTGAAAATAAGAGTTCGGAAAGTGCCTGGAAGATAACGGAAAGTTGTATTTAATAGTAATTGAAAAGTAGAGCGTTTCAATGAAATTTTTTCAGTGTTAGTACAAATTGCCCGTCGCCTTTGCTTAGACAGGTTGGTTGATTGCCCCTCAAGAGGGTTTCTAATACCTCCGAGGCAGAGTAAGTCGTAACATAGTGAGGGTGAGGGAACTGGCCCTTGGAACAGGTCCGTCAGGCCTGGGAATAAAAAAAAATGAGATTTGTAGAAGTATTAAACCTATGCGGAGACATGGGTTTTATTGTAGTAGAGTGGGAAAGAAGTTTAGATGCCATTAATACGTTAAACAAAACAGAAGAGATGAGGGCTTATAAGTTGTTTTTTGGTCGAATGCCGCATTCGGTTATGGCGTTGGATCTCACCTGAGATCCTTGCCCCTCATATTTTTATTTCAATGAAATTTTTCGGTCATTAAATATTTTTGGGGGTTCTGCTGGCAAACTTTTAGTTCAGAAACATTTACAAAGTATTTTTTCAGTAGCGAGTGATGTAATATCTCAAGATTCTATACAAAGTATTTCTTCGGGGGCTTTGGCGTCAATATCCGAAAGTGTTTCTTCAGGGGGTTTGGGGTGAATATCCGAAAGTGTCTCTTCAGGGGCTCGGGGGCCAATGTCCCAAGGTTCTGTACAAAGTCTTTTATCTGTGGCTGGGGAACTATCACATCAAGGTTCTCTGCATAGTTTTAACTCAATGTGTGGGGAGGCTCTTTGTCAGCTAGGAGATATTACTCAGTCTCTTTCGCCTGAAGCGTCCTGCTCATGGATGCCGCAAATTTCGTTAGGACAACACACACCGGAATTTTCACAGGGTATGCCCCGTGTGGGTGCAATTGTACCTATTAATAAGATGGACCTAGAAACTACTTCTTTACTTGTAAGCAAGTATTGTGGGGCGGTTTAGTTTTTGGTCTTTAGAAGATTAGTGCTTTTGAAAGGGGGGGGGGATTAGACTTTGTTGGGTTATATGTTTTTATTGTGGCGTAAGCCAGAGATGATCTTTGAAATGGGGGGCTGCTTAAGAATTTGTTTGGTTTTATGTCTTGTATATCATTTGGTTGAGCAGTCCCGGCTGGCAAGCCCCTCCTTTTTTTGAATTTGTTTAGGGGTGCGAACTGTTTTATGTCATCCATATCATTTGGTTGAGCCTTCTCCTTGGCCTTGTCTCGGGGCGGGGGGGGCTTTTTTTATAACTGTGGGCAGTGTTATGTATTTTCATTATGGCTTAGTTCAAATTATGTATTTGGGAGTTTTGGTCGTTGTGATAATTATGTTTGTTTGATGACAAGATGTTATTAGAGAGTCGACTTTTCAAGGGTTTCATTCCTTAGTAGTTAAACAGGGGATAAAATATGGAATGCTTTTATTTATACTTTCGGAAGTTCTTTTTTTTTTTTCTTTTTTTTGAGCTTTTTTTCATAGTAGTCTGGCACCAGCTGTTGAGTTGGGTGTGGTTTGACCTCCTCAAGGGGTTAATCCTTTAAACTCTTTTTCAGTTCCTTTGTTAAATACTGCTGTTTTATTAAGTTCTGGGGCGACTGTCACTTGGGCTCATCATGCTATAATTAGTGGAAAGAGAGAAGAAGCAATTTTGGGTTTGTCTTTAACTGTTTTTTTGGGTGTTTTATTCACTGGGTTACAAGGAATTGAGTATTATGAGGCTCCTTTCACTATTTCGGATTCGGTTTATGGGTCTACTTTTTTTATGGCAACTGGATTTCATGGTTTTCATGTTCTAATTGGGACTACCTTTTTAATTATTTGTTTGGTAAGATTAAGGTTGAATCAATTTACAAGTCGCCAACATGTTGGGTTTGAGGCGGCGAGTTGGTATTGGCATTTTGTGGATGTGGTGTGATTATTTTTATATCTTTGTGTTTATTGATGGGGTTCATAGTTTTTCTAGTGGGCTATTACAAAAAAAAATTAAGAGCAAATGTTAAATAGTTTTATGTATATCGTAAATGTATGTGGAAAGAAAGACATACCGGAACCTTGGCACTTGGGTTTGCAAGAGGCGGCCGATCCGGTGATGGAGGAAATAGTTTTTTTTCATGATCAGATTATGTTTTTATTGGTTGTTATTGTGATAGTAGTGTTGTGGTTGCTTGTTGAGGCTTTAAATAGTAAGTATTATGATAGAGATTTGATTGACGGAACTTTATTAGAAATTGTCTGGACTATAATTCCAGCTGTAATATTGGTTTTTATCGCCTCTCCTTCTTTAAAACTATTGTATTTGATGGATGAGGTTGTAGGTCCTGCTTTAACAATTAAAGCAATTGGACATCAATGGTATTGGTCTTATGAATATTCAGACTATCAGGAAGAAACGTTAGAATTTGACTCTTATATGGTTCCGACATCGGATTTAAATAGTGGCGATTTTAGGTTATTAGAAGTAGATAATAGATTGGTGGTTCCTATTAATACACATGTGAGAATCTTAGTGACTGGCGCGGATGTTTTACATTCTTTTGCTGTTCCTGCCTTGGGGATAAAAACAGATGCGGTTCCGGGTCGGTTAAACCAAGCCGGAATTTTTATTAAAAGACCAGGGACGTTCTATGGTCAATGTTCAGAGATTTGTGGGGCGAATCATTCTTTTATGCCTATTGTAATTGAAGCGGTTTCGCTAGATCGATATATCAATTGAATGTTGTCTTTATCTAATGAATAAGCGCCTTCTTTTTAATTATTGGATAAAGAAAGTAGTGTACTATAAGTATATTATTGTCATTGTGATATTATTATTATTGGGGGGCTGAGGAGTGGTCCTTAATAGAGGGCATTTTATAATAATGATAATTTCTATTGAATTAATTTTATTGGCGGCCTTTTTTTTGTTTTTAATTAATTCTATTGAAATAGATCTTTTAATAGAACAAGTTTTTACAATTATGGGTTTAACAATCGCGGCGGCGGAGTCAGCTATCGGTTTAGCTATTATGGTTGCGTATTATCGAATAAGAGGAACAATAATTTTAAAATCTTTTAGTTCACTTCGGGGTTAAAAATAATTATTTCTGCAACATACGGTGCATTTGGAGTTTTATAGCCTTTTCTTCTTATTGGTTTTTAGTGTAGTCCTTTCTGCGCTTTTTTCTGGCGCTTCTTATTTTTTAGGGGTAAAACAACCGGATCGAGAGAAAGTTTCGGCTTATGAATGTGGGTTTGAGCCTTTTGGAATACCAGGCCGTCCCTTTTCAGTTCGATTTTTTTTAGTCGGTATTTTGTTTTTAATTTTTGACTTAGAAATCTCTTTTCTTTTCCCTTGGTGTGTCCTCTTTAATCAAATTTCTCCTTTTGGCTTTTGAATTATGGTGGGGTTTTTGGGGGTTTTAACCTTGGGTTTAATATATGAGTGGATTAAAGGTGGGTTGGAGTGAGAATAGGGGAAAAGTTTTCATATTTAAAAGTAAATAAGTTGTAAAGTAGAAGAGAAAGTCCTGTCTGTTATGTGAATAATTGTGTATCGAAAAGTTTTTTATACCAACTCCGGTGTCCGCCTTAATTCATGCGGCCACCATGGTGACGGCAGGTGTTTTTTTATTAATTAGATCTTCTCCTTTTTTTGAACAAGCTCCACTTGCTTTAATGACGGTAACAATTGTTGGGTCTCTAACGGTGCTTTTCGCCGCTACCGTTGGGGTAATTCAAAATGATCTAAAAAAAGTTATTGCTTATTCGACTTGTAGTCAATTGGGGTATATGGTGGTGGCCTGTGGAATCTCTCATTATTCCATAAGCTTATTTCATTTAATGAATCATGCTTTTTTTAAAGCTTTATTGTTTTTAAGTGCGGGGTCTGTTATCCATGCTTTGTCTGATGAACAGGATATAAGGAAGATGGGGGGGCTTATTAAGTTAATTCCTCTTACTTATATTATGGTTGTTGTTGGTTCTTTATCTTTAATGGGGTTTCCTTATTTAACAGGGTTTTATTCTAAAGATTTAATTTTAGAATTGGCCTTTGAACAATATTATTTAACTTTTGCTTATTGATTGGGGGGTTTTTCGGCCTTACTTACCACCCTTTATTCAATTCGATTGGTTTTTTTAACTTTTTTATCTAATACCAATTCTAGAAAAGCGATTTTTAGACGTGTTCATGAGGGTTCTTGGAATTTAGTTTTGCCTTTAATATTATTGGCTTTAGGGAGTCTTTTTGTGGGTTACTTGGTTAAAGAGGTGGTTTGGTCTTTTCAAATAACATTTCCCCCAATTGTTCCTATTTTTATTAAGTTGTTGCCGGTCTTCCTTAGTTTGGGGGGGGGGGTATTAGTTATTGTTCTTTATTTTTATTCAGTGCCTTTCTTTAAGGGGCCTTCTTTTATGGGCCGAATAGGCTACACTTTTTTATACTCTGCTTGGCAATTTAACTATGTTCTTAACTATTTTTTAGCGAAGAGGGTGTGGAGGGGAGGCCATCAAATTTCGTATCGGACTATCGATAAAGGTACATTAGAGTTGGTGGGCCCAAAGGGGATATCTAATTTTTTGATTGGATTAACTCGGGGTCTTAGTAACTTACAAGCTGGTCAAGTTTTTAATTATGCCTTAGTTATATTAACTGGTGTTGCTATATTTATTTGGGGGGTTGTTTAGTCTTTTTTTGCTTTTGATTGAGGGGGTTAGGTTAAAGTAGACCGTTAGCCTTCAAAGCTAAAAATGTGGGTGCAAGTCCCGCACTCCCTGACTCAATTGGTTTTGATTATATTTTAGTTAAAATGCCACAATTAGACACTACCATGTTTTTAACTCAATATCGATGAACATTACTTGTTCTATTTTTATTATTTTTTCTATTGGTGTTTTTTGTTTTACCAACGACTAAAATGAATTGGTTAATAAGAAAGTCGGTAGTAAAAAGTGGGGCTATTTTAGGGGGTTGTTTGGGACTAACTAAAGAAGTTGTTTTATTTTGTAGATGAAAAGTTTATATGTAGTTCGCTGGGGGTTTTCTACTAACCATAAAGATATTGGTACGTTATATTTAGTCTTTGGGATTGGGGCAGGCATGCTTGGCACGGCCTTCAGTATGTTAATAAGATTAGAGCTCTCGGCTCCGGGGGCTATGTTAGGAGACGATCATCTTTATAATGTAATTGTTACGGCACATGCTTTTATTATGATTTTTTTTTTGGTTATGCCAGTGATGATAGGGGGGTTTGGGAATTGGTTGGTTCCATTATATATTGGTGCTCCCGATATGGCCTTTCCCCGGCTTAATAATATTAGTTTTTGGTTGTTGCCCCCTGCTTTAATATTGTTATTAGGCTCTGCTTTTGTTGAACAAGGAGCTGGCACCGGGTGGACGGTCTATCCTCCTCTAGCGAGCATCCAGGCCCACTCTGGTGGGGCGGTGGATATGGCTATTTTTAGCCTTCATTTAGCTGGGGTGTCTTCGATTTTGGGCGCAATGAATTTTATAACAACTATATTTAACATGCGGGCTCCTGGGATAACATTAAATAAAATGCCCTTATTTGTGTGGTCTATCTTGATTACTGCTTTTTTATTATTATTATCTTTGCCAGTATTAGCGGGGGCCATAACCATGCTTTTAACGGATAGAAATTTTAATACCACTTTCTTTGATCCTGCAGGGGGGGGAGACCCAATTTTATTTCAGCATTTGTTTTGGTTTTTTGGACATCCAGAGGTTTATATTTTAATACTACCTGGCTTTGGAATGATTTCTCAAATAATACCAACTTTTGTCGCTAAAAAGCAGATTTTTGGGTACTTAGGGATGGTTTATGCAATGCTCTCAATTGGTATATTGGGCTTTATTGTGTGGGCCCATCATATGTTTACGGTTGGGATGGACGTGGACACAAGAGCATATTTTACTGCGGCTACTATGATTATTGCTGTGCCAACTGGAATAAAAGTGTTTAGTTGGCTAGTCACTATTTTTGGGGGAACTTTGAGACTAGACACTCCTATGCTTTGGGCAATGGGGTTTGTTTTTTTGTTTACACTGGGTGGTTTAACTGGGGTTGTATTAGCAAATAGTTCTTTGGATGTTGTTTTGCATGACACATATTATGTTGTAGCCCATTTTCATTATGTGCTTTCTATGGGGGCGGTTTTTGCTATTTTTGGTGGGTTTTATTATTGAGTAGGAAAAATAACGGGGTATTGTTATAATGAGCTATATGGCAAGGCTCATTTTTGATTAATGTTTATCGGTGTTAATTTGACCTTTTTCCCCCAACACTTTTTGGGTTTGACAGGTTTTCCGAGACGATACTCTGATTTTGCAGATTGTTTTGCTGGTTGGAATTTGGTTAGTTCTTTGGGCTCTACTATTTCAATAATAGGAGTTGTCTTTTTCATCTATATTATTTATGACATATATGTTTGAGAAGAACAATTTGTCGGTTGGGTGGGAGATCGGGAGGAAAGCTGGACCTCTTTAGAATGGGCTCATTTTTCTCCTCCTTTATTTCATACCTATGAGGAAGTGCCTTTTTGCAGAGCTGGTTTCATAGACTTAAATAAAAAATAGGAAAGAAACGTGAATTAAATTATGTAAATAAAAATGGCATGTATTTTTCATTGTGACCAGAGGGGTTTGAATGCGAATCCCATCTTGAGTAAATTGTAGTTAAGTGTTGTTATTTCAAAATTTTGGGTAGGCTTGGAACCAGCCATCTTTGAAAGAATGTGCAGGGGCCGTTAGGGCCTCTA